TCTACGGTCACTCTCTTCTTTTGTTTTAAACTAAAAAATAAAAAAAAAAAGTTTCATTCGATTAGTTTATATAACTAAACTCACGAGTTAATCTGTTGATTTGGAATCACAGGATGCGTAGATGTCAAAGATGATGAATTGATTTCGTACCTATGTAACTATATTTTTCTTTTTGTTCGTTCGTAATAATTGATTGATGAATCAATTATTTTCAATTGTATCTTTCACGTGGTATTTTTTGCTTCTTTTTTTTATCTAAAAAAAAAATGGAAACTTAGGAAAGTGCTTTATAAACATATGTATAAAAAGAACATATTTCATTTAGTTTCCTTATGCCCACTATAACCAGTTATTTCGGTTTTCTACTAGCAGTTTTAACTATAACCGCAGGTATTTTTATCAGTCTGAATAAGATACGACTTATTTGATTTGAAATTTTGAAATGAATTCGATTCGAAATTTTGAAATATTCTAGATCTTCCATAGTTACTTATCATGTAAATTTCCAATTTTTCGTGATTGAGACTCATGGTAAATACAAATTCATATTTAAGGATAGATATTACCCTCCCATTTTTCCTTTCAAACAAATTCAAATGATTGAAGTTTTTCTATTTGGAATCGTCTTAGGTCTAATCCCTATTACTTTGGCTGGATTATTTGTAACTGCATATTTACAATATCGACGTGGTGATCAATTGGATCTTTGATTAAGTAACATCTCCTTTGTTTATTGACCTCCTACTCCTATTTCGTTGTTTTAGGATTAAAATTAACAACGTAGATCAAATTCAGACTTTAGATTAGACTGTTATCCCATTATTTCCGTGCCATTCTCGATTCGATATAACAATAATGTAATCACGCTCTGTAGGATTTGAACCTACGACATCGGGTTTTGGAGACCCGCGTTCTACCGAACTGAACTAAGAGCGCTTTTTTTTTTTCATAAAATTTTTTTTTTTTTATGTGATGCTAATACATCTTGCATGCATATACTAACTAAATAGCAATAGTTATCCATAGTGAACTATGGATAACTATTGCTATTTAGTTAGTATGTCCAATTTTAATTCGTCTCAATTGATCTATTTTTACTGCTCATACAATAACTAATAGTATGGGATAGGGATGACAGGATTTGAACCTGTGACATTTTGTACCCAAAACAAACGCGCTACCAAGCTGCGCTACATCCCTTTCCATGTTCATGGGTTTCCAGTTTCATTCTAAAGAATCTTTGTCTTGTTTTCCACATTTTTTTCTTTTTTTTTTTTACTTTATCATTTCCTATAAAATAATATCGAACTATATGTAATTATGTATTACAAATTATTCTTTTTCTATATTCTATAGAATAAAAAAAATATTTAATTAAATTAAAGGGAATAGATATTGAGTATAATAGTAACTAAAGAATCTAAAAACAAAGAATATATATATAAAGAATCTAAATATCAAAAATTTTTTTAAATATGAAAAATAGAATATAGAATAATAAACAATATTCTTATTATTTTTATATTATAATATTATAATAATAAAATTCATTATAGAATAATATAGTTTAAATAATATTATTAATAATATTATAGAATGAAATAAAAAAAAAAATATCTCATGAATCGTTATCCAATTCAAATTGAATTCGGACTTCCCCCGACAAATGCAAGTGATTATTAATAAAATAAAATAACTATTTGATCATATTCCTATATGTAATTATGTATTACAAATTACAAGAAAAAAACGAAGGAGGATTTGAAATGCGAGATCTAAAAACATATCTCTCTGTGGCACCAGTGGCAAGTACTCTATGGTTCGCGGTTTTAGCGGGTCTCTTGATAGAAATCAATCGTTTATTCCCGGATGCATTGATATTCCCCTTTTTTTCATTCTAGTTATTGTAATTGGGACTGGAAGGTGTGACGAAGATTAGAGATCAAATAAAATATCTGTGATTTATTCCTTCTTTTTTTCGAATTAGAAGAAGTTGGAAAGAAAGGGAAAGGTGGATTTGGCCTCAGTGAAACTAGGAATTTTTGCCAGGTTTCAATGGAATTGAATTTTTTATTCAATTCCATTGCTATTTATTATAGAGTGAGACCACAAATGGAATTGGAATACTTGGGCAGGGGCAATAATATAATAGAAGATACTTAACTTAAATGAAAAATGAAATACTTTACTGCGATTCGAAATATAGTTCGAAATCATTTTATTACTGAATTTTTACTGTACTATAAACAATTAATTGGAACAAAATATTTGATAATTTGATTTTGAATTATCAACTTATACTTTTTTTCGTTCCTTTTTTATTCTTCGCTTCAAATCTTAAAATCGAAGAGTTAAGTGAATCAAAAAACCAAAGGAGGTTCATGCATGGCCAAGGGTAAAGATATCCGAATTACTGTTATTTTGGAATGTACTAATTGTGATAAAAAGAGTGTGAATAAGGAATCAAGGGGGATTTCTAGATATATTACTCAAAAGAATCGACACAATACGCCTAGTCGATTGGAATTGAGAAAATTCTGTCCCTTTTGTTGCAAACATACGATTCACGCAGAGATAAAGAAATAGAGAAAAGTATCGCTTGTGTGTTACCCTTACAGATGAAAAATAATCTTTCAGATAGAAGATATATTCTAAAAATTATATTTTAAATTTGAATTCAATTATAAATTAATATAATTTATATAATAGAACATTATTTAGATTATATATAATGAAATTATATTATATAGCATATATATAACAAACATTAACAAACATATAGAAAAAATTAAGAATATAAATAAATTTTTATAAGAAATAGGATTTTCGGTATAGGAATAAAAAAACCATGGATAAATCTAAGCGACTCTTTCTTAAATCTAAGCAATCTTTTCGTAGGAGTTTGTCCCCGATCCAATCGGGGGATCGAATTGATTATAAAAACATGAGTTTACTTTATCGATTTATTAGTCAACAAGGAAAAATATTATCTAGACGCGTAAATAGATTGACCTTAAAACAACAACGATTAATTACGATTGCTATAAAACAAGCTCGTATTTTATCTTTGTTACCTTTTGTAAATTCATTACCTTTTGTTAATAATGAAAAAAAAAAATTTGAAAAAAGCGAGTCGACCACTAGAACTACTACGACTGTTCTTAAAAAAAAAAAAAAATAGAGTTACTCCTCAATTGAATTCAATTTTGAATCTAAACTCAATGAAAATGTGGATTAATATTTTGTTCGAAAACTACGACAATCCAATTGGGGTTCTTGCGTTGTAAGAAAAAATAGAATAGGTAAAGAAGAATAAATCTTTTTTTTTTTTTTTTGAGCGCGGTTTTTTATTTATTTTGATGACTTTGTCATATGAATTATAATTCTATTTTATCATACAAATCGCTTCTATTTTACCACCTTCCCGGAGTTGAGTCTCCGGGGAATTTTTATTTTTTTATCAGATCGTTGGCAATCATAAAAATACAATTCCCCTTTAATATAGCTATTTGTGCAACTATTTTACGATTAAGAAGTAATTGGCTCTTGTACATATTAGACATTAACTTACTGTAAATATAGTATATTTGTTTATTCTGGCCAATTATTGCGTTTATTCGACTGATCCACAAACTGCGAAAATCCCTTTTTTTCCTATCTCTATCCCGATTAGCGGAAACCAAAGCTTTTATTTTCTGTTGTGAAATAGTTCGAGTAAGTTTTGAATGAGCTCCGCGAAAGCTTGATGTAAATAAACGAACTTTTGTCCTTCGTTTTCGAGCGATATATCCTCGTTTAATTCTGGTCATTGAATAAATGAGACTTTGATGAATAACTATTTGATTTTTTCTTTCAGTTATTCTTTTATCCTTCCTAGTCTATTAATAACAAAAAGGGATTCTTCCAATGTATAAAATAATAATTCCAATGGCTTTTGCTACTATAACCTTCCCAACCACGATTTTTTTCTTTTTTCTAAACATTTTGAATTAAATAGAAATGGATAAAGAAATAGTGGGTTCCATCGTTTCTATGATTACGTTTTAAACGGTGAGGTCCTCTCTATACACCGGAGCCCCTTCCTTCATTGAATCTTCATTTAATCAATGTTATTGTTAACTTGTACAGTTCACACTCATGGGCTCTACCCATGAAATATCTAGTAATAGGTCTTTCACAAAGAAATCTAGCTATACAGTAACGGTATTTAAGTATGAAGATTAACTGGGTAGTTGACCCTCTTAGTCCGTTCTTGCAAAATTTAGGGCATAATTTTTCTTTATTTGAAATAGGATTTTTCCCGCTTAATGGATAACCATTTGTTACCAATGGGAAAGTCTTTTTCATCTTAAATTGCAAATTAAAGTGATTCGGTTTGCACCAATCGAAACCATAAATTTTATACACAATTCTTATTATATTAATAGAATTTTAGTCTATTTTAGTGATCTAAAAAAACGAGTCGCACATACACCCTAGTACATGTTCCTCGGCGCTGAGGGCATCCCCGAAGAGCGGGAGATTTTGTGACATTTCGGATTGGCTGTCTTGTGTTTCTAATAAGTTGTTTTATAGTTGGCATGGTTAGTCATATATATAATGATCTGGTTTAGATCAATCCTAACCCGATAATTATGAATTATTTAGATTCTATCAAATATCTTTGGTATACGTAGGTCAGAATTTAAAAAAGATAAAATGAGATCGTGTATTTATGAGGAATCCTTTATCCTCATTTTTTATTCAAACAGAATCCGCTACCGTATCAACAATTCCGTAGGCCTGGGCTTCTTCTGCTGACATAAAAAAATCCCTTTCCATGTCTTTGGATATCCGCCATGAAGGTGTGCCTGTTCTTTGTGCATAAATCTGTGTAATAGTTTCGCGCATTTTCAGTAATTCATTCGCTTCCAGCATACATTCTACTGATTGTCCCTCCTGAAAAGAACTAGCAGGTTGATGGATCATTACCCTGAGAATATAGAATATAACATGATAAGGGTTTCTACTAATCTTGAATTGGATAATAGGCTAAGGGATGTAAATAAGAAAAAACTAATGAAGATAAAATGTAAAGCCGTACAGGCAGACATCTTGTTTCTTTTTTATATAGCATACGGCTCTACTAGGAAATATGAAATTAATTTTGATCTTCCCTCGAAGAAGTTGAAAATATACCAGGTCTATCAGACCCAGATCAGATCAGTAAATAATCCAATAACCACCTTTCTTTTTTGTTTTAGAATATTTTTTATAGACTATGATGATTCCGTTGCTCTCTTATTTCGTCTAGTCTGTTATTCAGCAATCCCAAAGTTTCTTTTTTTAAATAGTTAATAAAAAATAAATATTGTTCGAAGTTTTCTGGTGTGAAAACAAAAAAAGATTGTGACACTAAAAAAGGCTCCTGATAGATCAGATAAAATGGTAAATACCCCTTTTTCATACTACTCTTTCGATATATAATCTAATGTAATGGTTTTGAAAAAAAAAATTATTTTTGCATATCGAACTCGAAGTGCCATGCTTTTTTTACTTAATATTGGTGTAGGCATAGTCTTCTTTTTTTTTTTCTAGAAATAAGAATCATTGGCGCCAAGCGTGAGGGAATGCTAGACGTTTGGTAATTTCTCCTCCTACCAAAAGAAGAGATGCCATTGAAGCGGCTAATCCTACGCATACTGTCTGTACTTCTGCTTCTACAAAATGCATAGCATCAAACATAGCCATTCCAGATATTACATCTCCGCCCGGAGAATTTATAAAAAGATATAAATCTTTGGTTTTGTCCTCTAGACTGAGATATATCATGAGACCTACAAGTTGATTCGATATTTCACTGTTTACCTCTTGACCTAAAAAAAGTAGTCTTTCTTGAAAAAGGCGATTATATAAGTCAATCCAAGATGCATCCTCATCTCCAGGAACTACAAATGGTACCTTTGGAACACCAACTGGCATAAAATGGAAAAGGATGCAGTTCTCTATCTTACTTTGCTTTGGTGTGAGAACGTGAAACAGAATGAATTTATTTTGTTTGCTAAAAATCATTAGTAACGGCATTTATAAGAGCCGAAATAGGGGTAGGCCCTTCCATAGCATCCGGTAACCAGACATGAAGAGGAAATTGGAATGAATAAAGCAAAGTTTTGACGAATAGGTCGTTCTTGAATATGTCTGCATTCACTGATATAAACACCCATATAGAATAGAAACACTCATATAAAATAAAGTAATCCCCCACTACCATTGCGTATTGTTACTTATCGGGTATAGAATAGATCTGCTTCTTTTTGTTCCTACGAATGAATATAATTGTTCCATGTTCCATTATTACTAAAAAACTAGAACAAATATGAATTCTTTATGCGAGATTATGCAAGATAATTTACTGAAAGGGAAGGGTCCATAGTATAGTTTTTTACAGTGCAATAAAGTTACATAGTGTCTATTTTTTGTTGATATAAGAGGTATTTTCATGGGTTTGCCTTGGTATCGTGTTCATACCGTTGTATTAAATGATCCCGGCCGTTTACTTTCTGTCCATATAATGCATACAGCTCTAGTTGCTGGTTGGGCCGGTTCGATGGCTCTATATGAATTAGCAGTTTTTGATCCCTCTGACCCTGTTCTTGACCCAATGTGGAGACAGGGTATGTTCGTTATACCCTTCATGACTCGTTTAGGAATAACCAATTCCTGGGGTGGGTGGAATATCACAGGAGGGACTATAACGAATCCAGGTATTTGGAGTTACGAAGGTGTGGCCGCGTCACATATTGTGTTTTCGGGCTTGTGCTTTTTGGCGGCTATCTGGCATTGGGTCTATTGGGATCTAGAAATCTTTTGTGATGAACGTACTGGAAAACCTTCTTTGGATTTGCCAAAAATCTTTGGAATTCATTTATTTCTTGCAGGGGTGGCTTGTTTTGGTTTTGGCGCATTTCATGTAACAGGATTGTTTGGTCCTGGAATATGGGTGTCCGATCCTTATGGACTAACAGGAAGGGTACAATCCGTCAATCCCGCATGGGGTGTGGAAGGTTTTGATCCTTTTGTTCCGGGGGGAATAGCCTCTCACCATATTGCAGCAGGTACATTAGGCATATTAGCGGGTCTTTTCCATCTTAGTGTGCGTCCACCTCAACGTCTATACAAAGGATTGCGTATGGGAAATATTGAAACCGTCCTTTCCAGTAGTATCGCTGCTGTATTTTTTGCAGCTTTTGTTGTTGCTGGAACTATGTGGTATGGTTCAGCAACTACCCCGATTGAATTATTTGGTCCCACTCGTTATCAATGGGATCAGGGATACTTCCAGCAAGAAATATATCGAAGAGTTGGTGCTGGGCTAGCCGAAAATCAAAGTTTATCAGAAGCTTGGTCTAAAATTCCTGAAAAATTAGCTTTTTATGATTACATCGGGAATAATCCGGCAAAAGGGGGGTTGTTTAGAGCAGGCTCAATGGACAATGGCGATGGAATAGCCGTCGGTTGGTTAGGACATCCTATCTTTAGAGACAAAGAGGGGCGTGAACTTTTTGTACGTCGTATGCCTACTTTTTTTGAAACATTTCCGGTTGTTTTGGTAGATGGAGACGGAATTGTTAGAGCTGATGTTCCTTTTCGAAGGGCAGAATCGAAGTATAGTGTCGAACAAGTAGGTGTAACTGTTGAATTCTATGGTGGCGAACTCAATGGAATCAGTTATAGTGATCCTGCTACTGTTAAAAAATATGCTAGACGTGCTCAATTGGGTGAAATTTTTGAATTAGATCGTGCTACTTTAAAATCAGATGGTGTTTTTCGTAGCAGTCCAAGGGGTTGGTTTACTTTTGGACATGCTTCGTTTGCTCTGCTCTTCTTTTTCGGGCACATTTGGCATGGTGCTAGAACCTTGTTCAGAGATGTTTTTGCTGGTATCGATCCAGATTTGGATGCTCAAGTAGAATTTGGAGCATTCCAAAAACTTGGAGATCCAAGCACAAAAAAACAGGCAGTCTGATAGAAAGAACATTCGTTTGTTCCTTTTCGATTCGACTTTTTTTGTTATGATATTGATATAGGGAACTTAATAAATCTTTATTTGAATCATTGCAGTTTGTTTTACTCTTGTTCTTTCTTTTTCTTTATCCAGGAGATAATCCTCCCAAAACAGGTATGAAAGCTATAATTGTAAACCACGATCAAATCTATGGAAGCATTGGTTTATACATTCCTCTTAGTCTCGACTTTAGGAATCATTTTTTTCGCTATCTTTTTTCGAGAACCCCCTATAGTTCCAACTAAAAAGGTTAAATGATTTGTCATTATATCAATTGAAGCAATGAGCCTCCAATATCGTAATATTGGGGGCTCATTACTTCAACTAGTCCCCATGTTCTTCGAATGGATCTCGTAGTTGTTGAGAGGGTTGCCCAAAAGCAGTATATAAGGCATACCCGGTAAAACTTACAATTAAACCAGATATAGAGATGGCAATTAGGGTTGCTGTTTCCATTATTATATAATATCAAGACCAAAATGGATCTAGATCTATAGGGTAAGATCCTTTATTTACAGCGGAATGGTATACAAAGTCAACAGATCTCAATGAATAAAAAGTAGGATTTATGGCTACACAAACCGTTGAGGGTAGTTCTAGATCTGGTCCAAGACGAACTGTTGTAGGGGATTTATTGAAACCATTGAATTCAGAATATGGTAAAGTAGCTCCTGGATGGGGAACTACTCCTTTTATGGGTGTTGCAATGGCTCTATTTGCGGTATTTCTCTCTATTATTTTAGAGATTTATAATTCGTCCATTTTACTGGACCAAATTGCTAAGAATTAGATTCACAAGAACCAACTAATTAGTTTTTTTGAAGAGAAGGTAAAGTAAAGTTTTGCATTTAAGTCTTTGATTTGGTAGTTCGACCGTGAAACTTCTTTGTTTCTGTATTTCCGGAATATGAGTGTGTGACTTGTTATAATGGATCCTATTGATAATACAGAACATAAAAAGGATCCGTCATCTTGATAGAGATTGCTTTACCCCGTCAGATATTTATTCTAGTATCTGGAACACGGAATATAGAAAATAGATTCTGAAATATTAGAACTATGATTCATACTTAATATTTCTATTTAAACCTCGCAACCGGACTAAAAAAAATTTAAAGAGTTAGAAGAATAAAATGAACGATTTTTATTCTTTTAAACTGCCCCCGCTTATATTTATTTTAATCAAAGGGCAACAGTTTCTTTGAATTTTTTTCATTCTATCTATTCACTGTCATTGAATAAGTGATGATCCAGCAGTTCTTACTCAGGGAATTTTTGGACTTCGATTAAAGGTTTTTTTGAAAATCATCGTGGTTCTGGTATGAATCTGAGGTTTTTGAATTGATTCATAGGGTCTTAACAAGAAAATTCCTATCAATAATAATCAAAAAACAACAGTAAAATAAAAATCGCATTACATACACAAAAAAAAATGAAGTAAATAATAGAATATTCAAGAGGCCTAGAAGAATCAAGAGAAAAGACGAGTGAGCCGACTTGAGATTTTGGCATTATAACTAAAAAGAATTTCGGATTTCTATTTTTTTCTTATCTTCCTTCAAAGAATATTGGAATATTAGGATTAAGTTAAGAAGTTAAAAACTTACACATATCCGTTTTCAAAATAACCAGTATTTTAGTATTTTTGTTTGAGCCGTACGAGATGAAATTCTCATATACGGTTCTCAGGGGGGTCCCTTGGTTTACCTATCTCAATAAAGTCTATGATTGGTTCGAAGAACGTCTTGAGATTCAGGCGATTGCCGATGATATAACTAGTAAATACGTTCCTCCTCATGTCAATATTTTTTATTGTTTAGGAGGAATTACACTTACTTGTTTTTTAGTCCAAGTAGCGACGGGGTTTGCTATGACTTTTTATTATCGTCCGACCGTTACAGAGGCTTTTGCCTCTGTTCAATATATAATGACTGAGGCTAACTTTGGTTGGTTAAT